GACTTATCTTATACTTATTGATTATATTTATTATAACGAATAATAATGGTTCACTTTATAATTACTAGACTATAACTTATTAGACTTCAATAGTAAAGTTTTTTTCACTTTACAAATAGCAACAAGCAATATTTTTATTCTCTATTCAAATATGAATACTACGACTCTGATGAAACAAGTAAAAAGCCCCTTATCGGATTTGAACCGATGACTTACGCCTTACCATGGCGTTACTCTACCACTGAGTTAAAAGGGCCAAATTAAATGAGTAACTATGTGTATATGTATAAGATACACATATATATATATGTAGATATATTACATATATATGTAATATACACAATACATAACTAGACTTATAATGGTTAGTAACTCCTTCCGCAATGAAAAAGTTTATTTATCTATCGAGTTTAGGGTCAATAAATTTTTTGATATTTAATTGATCAAATATAAATTCAATGAATCAAGATCAAACCTACTTGTTTTAGTTGATCCCCTCCAATCACTTTATACATGTACCTACTAATTCGACATAGATCAAAGAGATTTAATGTAAGGAAAAAGTTCGCTTTGTCTTCTGCGAACCAAATTTTTTCAAAAACAAAATCAATTTTTTAAAATTTATTGATCCTTCGTCTTCCCAGCTTTATCCCGACTTTTTTTATTATAAATCTATTCGATTTGAATTAAATTTCGATTAGTGGATTAGATAATATTTCATATTTATTATTTTATTATATTTTAGTTATATTTTATATTATTATATATATTCAAAACTAGATATTTTATTGAATATCTTGAATCAAAGTGATATATTTATTATATATAGTGTATTTTATCTAAATTGAAATAAAAAAGAAGATAAATTAAATTTAAATATTCTTCTCGTTTATTAATATTTTAATTAAAAAATTTATTTATATTCTCTATATGGCAGTTCGAAGAAAGAATTCCTAAAAAAAAATAGGATGGTATGGAATCATGAAAGGTGGAAAGATCCTTTTTATTTCATCATACTATTCAATTATATTGACAATTTCAAAAAACTGTTCATACTATGATCATAGTATGATGGCGGTCGGACACATATGCCCCCATCGTCTAGTGGTTCAGGACATCTCTCTTTCAAGGAGGCAGCGGGGATTCGACTTCCCCTGGGGGTAGGGTACTACAAAAGGAAGCGGATCATGGATTATTGATCGATCTGAAATGAAAATGGAATTGACTCTTCCTGGGTCGATGCCCGAGCGGTTAATGGGGACGGACTGTAAATTCGTTGGCAAGATGTCTACGCTGGTTCAAATCCAGCTCGGCCCAAGAATTCACTCATCTCCCATTCGATGAAGATATTTGTTCTCCAGAAACCGCCGATACGTGGTAATAGTAATAAACGAGTCCAATTTTTCTATATACCTACCTCGGTTTTTTGCTAAATTTCTTTGTGACGAAAAATGGGGGTCATCCTAAAAAACTAATATGATATATCTATATCATATTAGTTTTTTAGTATTTAGTATAAAGTCTAAGGAAAAAAACTTTTTTTATTTTTCGAATTGATTGAAAGATTGATTATAAAATCAATGGATTTGGTGGACAATTTTGAAAGAATAAAAGAATTACTAGTAATTCTTTGTGTTCTCACTAGAGTACATACTTATGTGATATATCATTTGCGTCTCTGTTACAACACAATAAAAAATTATAAATCGAAAAGGAAATAATAAATTTATGGATGTTGTATACCCCCTTTTTCCTTGGGATTGTAGTTCAATTGGTCAGAGCACCGCCCTGTCAAGGCGGAAGCTGCGGGTTCGAGCCCCGTCAGTCCCGACGGACAAAATAAATAGATAAAAAAATCTATTATTTTTTTTTAATTAAATTCATTCTTTCTCATAAAACAAATATATAAATTTTCATTACTTCAACTCGACCAATTAATACGATATATATTCGTATATTAGTCAAATTATTGATAATATCTTAAAAACGCTATTCAGAATTCAAAGAGATACTGGGTATGGTTTTTAAAATTATTGCGTCTATCTAATGGAATTGAGTACCATATGTTTTGCGGTAGTAGGATCACATACATAAATGAAATTCCTTTCTTGTACACTATCAAATACTTTTCCGATTAAACCTATCTTACCCGATTTTTTTAATCTCAATGACTAAAACCGACCGAATAATTTCAATTTGAACAACTCGATTTCATTCCAATTTAACACTCAACTTTTCATATATGTGTCCTAGTACTAATCCAATAAAATAGGATATTAATATCAAACAAGGATTCTTTTAGCGTTAGCGAGGGAATATTTTTTCCTTCGGATTTTTATATGTTACTTTTTTTTATTTATTGGTTGTTTTTGGGGTTTGTAACCAATGGAAGTGGAACAAAACATTGGCCAGATGATACGTCATTAGATGATTGTACAAAGAAGAAGGTAGGTTATAGAAAAAAAAGTATATGAATACATATAAAGAAAAATTTTTGGATTCAGTATGGATAAAAGATCTTCCTATGTTATACTATTCAATTCGTGACGACGGATTTATTTGATAGTTCAGATATTGTTATTCATGATATTGATCCGATTCAATATCATCTAGCTGGAATTCATCCCATTGAATTGACAGGCGAAATTTTTATCATCTCTATGGGATTAAATCCCGAGTTATTCCGAAGTAAAAACGATGAATTATGGAAGTAAATATTCTTGCATTTATTGCTACTGCACTCTTCATTCTAGTTCCTACTGCTTTTTTACTTATCATATACGTAAAAACGGTCAGCCAAAATGATTAATCTGAATGAAACTTTACTTCTGAGTTTTTTCTAAATAATTGAACAAATAGAAAAAAGGGGGTTAGAATCAGCAGTATTTTATGAGATCGGATAATATGGTAGAAAGAATATTTCTTTCTACCATATTATCTATTAAATTAGTCTTTTTGTACTGTATAAAGTTAATATAGATCAATAGAAAATATTGATTCATATTGAGCTTCTCTATTTAATGTACATACGACCAAAATTTTGCTACATTGATTTATTTGTATTGATTTCCAAAATACTAGAAAAATCACTCTGGCTTTTGTGTTTCAAATTACTAGATTTCGTTTAAAATCGAAAGTATTTATTTAAATAATCAAAGAAGCAAAACGAAGTTGGTAGAACATCCATTAATAAATAAACTTCAGCATAGTAATATTTTTTGAGCATTTCCAAGAAGTAATTTATTGAGCCGGTTACAGATGATCCGAGAAGTTTTATGGTATGGGAACTTATTCCAATTTCTAAAAATAAAAGGAGTAGTAAACCCCACAAATTTAAAACACTTGAACCATGATATGAAATGAGTCGATGCTATATCTATAAAGTATAAATCCAATTGCTAAAATAATAAAAACTTAGTACGCAATATGCGACTAGATCTAGTAAAGATATTCGTATCTTGTTGAAAATTCACTCGATCTATGTCTAGCAAGTACATATCTAATAATACCAGACCGACTTTCTCTTGGTGGATAAACTAATAAAAAAAAAGGGGATTTCAATATCTGTTTTATTTCCTTTTATTGACATTATTAAAATTCTAGTTCAAACACTTTGCCGAACGATCTATAAAATAAAAAATTTAGACGGTTTGATTCCTCAACTCGACTCAATTAGTAGTACTTCTAGAGTCCACTTCTTCCCCATACTACAAGTGAAAGGGAAAATGTAAAGACTACCATTAAAGCAGCCCAAGCGAGACTTACTATATCCATGTAAATTATGTCCCCTATTTTTATCAATATTAAGGAATTCTTCCATTATTGTTCACTAATAATAGTGAAATAAATGGTGCAGAGTCAAAAAGGTATTCTGACCCCAGACTATTCATTTCATAATCATAATTGAAAGAAACAATCCAAGAAATTTACTTATAAAAGACAAAATTACTATATGATTTCGAGTCTAATTGGGTCACAAGCAAAATACGCAGTGACTCCCTTGCCCAAGAGAGTCTTACTAATCGAACATGTAGAAAAGACCTATTCCTTCTTTTGTTAACCTTATTAAAATATAGATCTAAGATAGATCAATATCTATCACATACCCCTATTTAGTTATATTTATTTATCATTGAATCAATTTCGTATCTCTGAAAAAATCCATAGACAGTATATATATTATATTTCTGTCATAGGGGGCGATGAAAATAAGTTATTTTGCCTTTGCACTGTTTCTATACTATAAAAAATCCAATTCTATTATCCAAACGAATATGGGTCGAATACCTGAGTACTCAGAGAATCTCGTGAGTTTGGATAAAACTTCCCCCCTTCCACAACTAAGAATTACTACTTAGTTATATTTTCCCTTCGGTTATATAATAGAATGGAATTCAAGGTCCATTCAGTAAACCCTCTAGTGGAGGGGCTATCAAGACTTCTAAATTTCCTTCCATTACTAAAACCTTTCCTTGAATCCTAGTAGACTAGTAGATAAGATATTTCGGTTTTTTTGTTGATCAGGCGGCACCCGGATTTGAACTGGGGAATAAAGGATTTGCAATCCTCCGCCTTACCACTCGGCCATGCCGCCAAAAGATACAAACTAGATGAAACCCTTACTCCTTTTTTGTAGTGGATTACTAAACTTCATTTTTTTATTTTATTCGGTTTGCATCTTGAATCTTGAATACCGGTTTCCTTAATTCCTTTACTATACTAAAAAAAAAATACTCAAAGAAATCATTTTTATAGTATCTAAAAACTAAAAATGCACAAAATCTTAACTTTTACTATCAATTTCTATTGAAAGTAATGAAATGTGGACTTTAAGTCACAAAAGTAAAAATTCATGATAAATTTGAACCATTAACTATTGACTTGACCACAATTTCATATTCATAAACGATTATCAAAAATTCTGTTTTCCTAATGACATAAGAAAACAAACTAAATAACTAATTAGTATTGATTCTTTTCAATCAATAAATCTTTCTTAA